TTCATTTCACAGCTATAATATCTCTTCCCGAACCAAACATGAATCTTTCGATTCATTTGGCTCTCACGCTCAATTGTTTCTTTTATCTTTTCTTTGATTGATGGGCATTCCCATATCTTTGAATGGAATGAGCCTATCCTCTCTTTTCTGTTCATATTCAAAGATATCGAAACTGATCTCAGAATCTTAGGAGGACTCTTCAGACCAGACAAAAAATAAAAAATTGTCAGCAAAGTTGTTTCTTTATTTGTTCTTTATTTACAACTTATTTCCAAAAAGAAAAAAAAGATTTTAAAGAAGAAAGAATTCTATTCTTTCTTCTTTATATGCTATGAGAAATTAGATCAAAATTCTAATAGAATAGAAATAGAATTGAATATAATTCTGAACTTCATTACTTCATTCTCATTATTATTAGAATGAGATTTCGATTTTTTTCATCCAAAAAATTCTCTTTTTTATACAAATACAATACATAGGTCGTCGATTCGGCAGTGGATAAAAAAGGGGGGGAAGATACCCATCTTTCCAGTTAATTGTTCAAATAATTTTATCCATATGAGTGTTCTACATCGGATAAATTCCCAATTATTCCTTTTTTCTTTTTATCATTTTTAAACCATTTTGGTACTAACGTAGCGGTAGAAAGAGTACCATGCTATGCTGTGCCTGGACTTCAAACAATTTATCTTTAACCATGTAAAAGACCTCAACATTATTGGTTGATAGAGAATCAAAGTTCATTTACCAATTAGTCACGAAATGCTATGGTTCTTACATATGATTTCTGAATGAAATCCAATTCCGAAGTAATTCGTCGAGATTGTGCACCCTTTGTTCCTATTTCTGCTATAAATAATAATACATAAATAGAAAGAAAGTGCAGCCGGTGAAATCCAACCTATTCTTGAAATACACAACTCGCACACACTCCCTTTCCAAAAAAAATCAATACACCCAGCACTACGCTTAGATTTATTGGATTTGTTGCTAAAATATCGGTATTAAACTCGAAACTCCCAGCGGATGGCCAGTGCCCCGCGGAAACAAAAGAATCGGTTATATTTTTCATATGCTTTCCCCTTATAGATAGGACTAACAAAGAACAGAGTTCTTTTTGTATCACTCCGCTTATTATGAATTTGAGAATTCTCAAATTTCTTAGTTATGGTTATGTTTTTATTCTACGATAAAATGAAACATTAAACAAAAGGATTTGCAAATAAAAGAGCTAATGCCACGACCAGTCCATAAATTGTTAAAGCTTCCATAAAAGCCAGACTAAGCAATAAAGTACCTCGTATTTTACCCTCTGCTTCTGGTTGTCTCGCAATACCTTCTACAGCTTGGCCCGCAGCAGTACCTTGACCAACCCCAGGTCCGATAGAAGCAAGCCCTACAGCCAATCCAGCAGCAATAACGGAAGCGGCAGAAATAAGTGGATTCATGGTAAGTTCCTCGCACCAAAAAGAGAAATGGTTAATGATACAACCAAACAATGAATTAGTACTTAATCTACTTCTTTTTCTACTTCTACTTTTACTATTTACTTTACTACACTTATTTTTCCTTTTTTGATCTTTATCACTAAAATCTATCGGGTCGAAGTAGCTAAAAACTCCAAATGGAATTCAGAATATTACTGAATTTTCAGAACTACTTCGATATGCCGTTTTTCCTTTCTACCTTATGTAAATAGATATGTATACGGTTTTAGTCATTGCATTTCCTTGTTTATAAGCTATTCTATTCTTTCTCTTTCATTCAATTCACAATCACAGACAAAATAGAAAAAGGACTGATATGGGAATCCATCTAAATGCAGTGGCTAGAAACAAAGAGATAGGGGTAATTACTATCTAACTAGTAAATAACATATACTTTTATTCTTCCATAACGTAAATCACCTGCACTTTTTCTTCTATGAAATCGTATTCTGTAACCATTCTTCAAAACATACACAAGGATTGATACTCATAGGCATTACATATACATATACATATATGTAGTAGGATCCCCAACCCTTCTTTCTCTTCCAAATCCTGCAATATCATCTATCTTTCTTCATATATACATACATGTAGCTATTTGCATTTTCTTCTCCAACCCAGTTGAACCCCCCGCATTGCTTAATTTGGGATAAGCTTCAAAAAAGACTATTTCGAAAGTTAGTCAATGATGACCCTCCATGGATTCACCTATATAAGCCGCAGCCAGAGTTGCAAAAATAAGAGCTTGAATACCACTTGTAAATAATCCAAGAAACATGACAGGTATAGGAACTACTGAAGGCACTAAAGAAACAAGAACAACAACCACTAATTCATCAGCCAATATATTCCCGAAAAGTCGAAAACTAAGAGATAAAGGTTTTGTGAAATCTTCTAAAATATTAATTGGTAAAAGTATTGGAGTTGGTTGAATGTATTTCCCGAAATATCCCAATCCTTTTTTGCTAAGACCCGCATAGAAATATGCCACTGACGTGGGTAAAGCTAAAGCAACAGTAGTATTTATATCATTCGTGGGCGCAGCTAACTCCCCATGAGGTAACTTTATGATTTTCCAAGGTAAAAGAGCACCTGACCAGTTAGAAACAAAAATAAATAGGAACATCGTTCCAATAAATGGAACCCAAGGACCATACTCCTCTCCAATCTGAGTTTTGCTCAAGTCTTGAATAAATTCAAGGACATATTCGAAGAAATTCTGACCGTCGGTCGGAATGGTTTGTGGATTCCGAACAGCTATGATGACTGAACCTAATAAGATAGCAATTACAACCCAAGAAGTGATAAGTACTTGGGCATGAATTTGTAAACCTCCTATTTGCCAATATAAATGTTGGCCTACTTCTACACCTGATATATCGTATAACCCTTTAAGTGTTTTAATGGAACATGGTATAACATTCATATTGTCCTCTAACAGAAATCGAACTTCAAAAAAGTAATTATTTTGATTCAACCATCTCTTTCTCAATTAATCTATGTTCATTCATGAATTGAAGTTATGAATCGTATATTTCGGATACCGAGAAATCACATAAAAAAATACCAATCATTTGATCTTTTCAATATTCAAAAGATAGCTCAAAATCCAAAAGATGCAAACCAAAATAGTAACAATCAAAGAGAGTTCACCAAAAACAAACTAATCTTCTTCTTCTTAATGATAAGATTAATGATAAGATAATCAACCATTTTTTATATAACTAGAACGGCCCTCACAAATTGCAGATACTAATTTGGTAAGAATCAATCGAATCGAAGCTATAGCATCATCGTTGGCCGGAATAGAAATATCTGCAAGATCTGGGTCACAATTTGTATCGATTAAACAAATCGTCGGAATACCCAAAATGACACATTCTCGAAGAACCGTATATTCTTCTTGCTGATCAACGATAATTACAATATCGGGCAATCCCGTCATATATTTGATCCCACCCAGATATGTTTGCAAGGTAGATAACTTTCTCTTCAACATTGCTGCATCTCCTTTGGGGAGACGATTGAGTTTCCCCATCTTTTGTTCTGCTCTTAAGTCCCGGAACTTCTGAAGTCTTGTTTCTGTAGTAGACCAATTCGTTAACATACCACCAAGCCATTTTTTATTAACATAATGACATCGAGCCCTTATTGCTGCTGATGCTACTAAATCCGCTGCTTTCTTTTTGGTGCCAACGATTAAGAATTTTTTTCCCCTGCTTGCTGCATCAAAAACTAAATCGCAGGCTTCTGATAAAAAACGAGCAGTTATAGTAAGATTTGTAATATGAATACCTTTACGCTTTGCAGAGATGTAAGGAGCCATTCTAGGATTCCATTTATTAGTACCATGACCAAAATGAACTCCTGCTTCCAGCATTTCTTCCAAATTGATGTTCCAATATCGTCTTCCCATTTTCCCACACTTTCTCTTTTTATTTTTTCTTTTTCAAAGAGATTCAGTACCTTGTGAAATAAATAATTGTTCCGACGGAACCTTCTACCAGGATGGACCATTGATCTACGACCCAAACCATGAATTTAATTCTTTATTCTTTTTTATTTCATTGATTACGAAATCCATAATCGGACCAGAGAGTGAAAGTAAAAAGAATGAACCTCTTGTTAGGAATTAGTAAATTCCATTACGTAAATCATTGGTCTGATGTCTCATGGAAAGTGTTTGGGGCACAAGAACAAAATAATTCTCTATGGTGTAACAAGATATCTCTCATTTCCAACTCGAATAGATTCTTCCTTTTGATTTTCAAATGAATGTTTTTGTCTTGCTTTGAACGATGTACTAATTTCTTGAATCCGGTACCAACCGGTATAATCCCCCCCAGAACAACGTTCTCTTTCAGGCCTTTCAACCAATCAATACGACCTCGTAGAGCAGCTTTTGCTAAAACTCGAGCAGTTTCTTGAAAACTCGCTTCGGATATGAAACTTTGAGTATTCAGAGATGATTTCGTTATTCCCAATAAGATTGCCCGATAACAGATCGCTTCGTCCAAAACGCGCCCTGCTCGCTCTGCTCGCAACAATCCAATAAATTCCCCAGGTAAAAAAACATTAGACATTCCATCTTCTGAAACCAAAACTCTTGATGTTACTTGACGTACAATAATCTCTATATGTCTATTATGGATCTGTACCCCCTGGGATCGATAAACCTTTTGGATCTTATTAACCAAAGAGATACGACTTTGGGCTATGGTTAGTTCAGCTCCAATCAAGAATCTCCAGGGGATCCCAAGAATCCTTCGGATACGTTCGTCCCAACCTTGAACTCTTCTTTCGAGGTTCATCGATATTGAATCAATTGAACGAACTTCTAAGATTTGTTCCACTTTTGGAAGACCTTGCGTTATGTCACCAGATCTCGATTTTTCATATATAAATGTAATTAATGTATCTCCTTCATAAAAGGTTTCCCCATAATGGCCATGAACAGTTGCTCCTGGAGTGACCAAATAGGGCTTAGCTGATCTTATAACTAAAGAGTCAACATGAACAATTAAAATTTGACCAGATTTTTTTATGCGTAATCCGTATTTAAATAGACATACATTTTCACAAAGGAATTGTCCAAGGCTAATTATTGTCCATGCCTCTTCACAAGAATCGTGATGGAGAAAACACCAATTCAAATGGAATGAATTACAAATGATGTTACTGCATGGATCGGGATTATAAATCCTACTATTTTCATCTAGGAAACAGTATTGAAATGGAAGTACTTGAAGCACTTGGAAAGTCTGTTGAAAATTCTCAAGTAAAAAATCTTTCTTTAAAAAGACTTGATTATAAGTTCTTAAATAGTAAGATGAACAAAAATCTACTATTTTAGGCACAATAGTACCTAAAGGACCCAACAAATCCCTAATTGGAGTCATGGGATCCGATTCTTTTGTCGCATTATTATATCTCGAAGTATTGAAGGGGCCAATTCGAGAACAATTGGATGATGACAAAATTAGGAAAGATTGGCATTCCTTATTTCGATTCAACAACGTACCAAGAGTTCCCTGATGTTGGGGAAATGATTGAATCTTCACCTTGGAATCAAAAGGATTGATATGGGTACGATCTAATCCATTATTGGAAATAAATCCCGAACCTGCCATATCATACCTTTTTACGGTATACGAAATAGTGGACTTTACTAACTCAATTCGGATGAAATCACGAAGCAGATCATTTGTCCTTATTTCAACAAAAGAAGCATGAACCTCTTCTTCTATAGAACTCTTTTTTTCTTGGTCCCAAGTCAATACTAAGCAAGCCCGAACTAATTGAATACTTGTGTGAGAAATTCCTCGAATTGACTTGCCATTTCCATAAAGTATATAATTGACAATTCGAAGTTGGACATTATCCTTTTCCTGCAAGAGATCCTGAGAGAAAAGTGTTGCTAAATTTATCCCATCAGCTATTTCATATGTGACTACGGGCCGAACCAAAACAAAATACTTTTTTTTGGTAGGTGTAATCCGTTGGACATAGATCCAATTTTTCAATTTTTTTAATCCTTTAGAATCTTTTTTTTCCATTCCTGGTGGTATCAAAATGCCACTGTGCCTAGATATTTTATCCACCTCTCCAGAAAAATGAATATCTCCAGAAAAGATTTTCAGTTCCATACTTTTTCTTTTTCTCTCCACTCGGACTAATCCACCTACTCGACTTCTTATATTTCTATTTAAAGCAAGTCGTGTATCTACTCCAACGATACTATTGTTCCGGACCATTATGGGCGAAGATCCGGGTAAGATATGCACTTCCTCGGGAATGAAAAAAAATCGATCTACTTTCATTTGCATTTGGTATTTCGGACTAAATTCTTTTGTTCCTCGATACTCAATCAAATCCTCTTTTTTTACGATTGAATCTACTTCGACAATCCCATATTTAGTAATTCCCGAACTGCTTCTTCTGTATCGCGGATCATCAAAATAAGCAAGAATACTATTTCTACGTAAAATACCATTTATAGGTATTTTAATCGAAATACCAAAACAGGGTATTAGTTTCTTTTCTTGTTCTTTATCATATTGTAAGGGAATCACAAATCTATTTCTTCGCTTTTTTGCCAAGGAATTCTCTTGACGAATAGAAGTAGAAGGCTCTATGAGATTCCAATGACCCTTGGATATGATTCGATAAGGTTTTGAATAGTCAAGAATTTCCCTATCTTTTTTAACAAGAGTCTCCAACAATTTATGTCTTACTTGATCATTAGTCAGTGAGAGATCAAAGATATATCTTTCTTCGAGAGAAAAAGAATGAGCATTCATTTGATCTTGATCCTTGTGGAGTGAAAAAGACACTATATTGGATCTGCATAGACCTCCTGCTAATATCCATAAATGACTTGTTTTTGGTAATAGATGAACATTACTATATGGATATTCGGGCGCATGATAGCCATCAGTACTCCAGTGCATTTCTCCTTCTGACTCAGAATAAATATGTTTTCGAACCCTCTCTTTAAAATGAAAAGTGGACGTTCCGGCACGAATCTCGGCAATCACTTGTTCTGATTCTACATATTGATCATTTTGAACTAAAATCAAGCTTTTTGTTGGAATTTTCACATTATGTAGAATATCTCGACTCTCAATAGTTACATACAAGTCTATAAAACATAGAAAAGCAGGATGCCCATGACGGGTACGTGTGGGATGAACCAAATCCTCATCAAATTTGATTTTTCCATTAGAGGGAGCTCGTACATGTTCGGCAGTACCACCTGTGAATACTCCGCCGGTATGAAAAGTTCTTAATGTTAGTTGAGTCCCCGGTTCCCCAATTGATTGACCCGCAATAATACCTACGGCTTCTCCCAACTCGACCAGGTCACCATGATTAGGACTTCGGCCATAACATAATTGACAGATCCAAGATGTACTCCTGCAAGTAAAAGGGGTTCGAATATATATTGGGTGTGCTCTAAAGGTTATGAATCGATTAACAAGTCCAATTCCAATATCTTTATTTCGAGTGG